TTAGTTTGAAGAGCAGAAAAAAAAGAATTCTCTACTGTATCCACTTATCATTTATTTATACGCAATACCAGATGAAATAGAACGATTTTAGAAGGTATATAAAATATAATAAAATATTTTGATTGGTTGTTCCTATAGAAATAATTTGTTTTATTTGACTGATGGGGACAACAAACAATAAACTATAACAAATTCTATATATAATAGATTCAAATTAATAAAAATTAAATAGATATATTCTCTATATATTCTATATTCTCTATAGAGATAGAATTCTATAGAGAATATAGAATATATAGAATATGAATCAAATAAAGATATATATAGAATATGAATCAAATAAAGATATATATAGAATAAAATATATATAGAATAAAATATATATATAGAATAGAATAAGAAACTAGAATAGAAAAAATAAAATAATAAAAAAAGTGTTCTTATTCAAAACGCCCTGTGATCTTCAACCAATTCTGTGCTTCAATATAATTACCAGGGGTAAGGGCTATAGCTTGTTTCCAATATTCAGCGGCTTGATCAAACCAAGATTCCGCAATTTCCGAATCTCCCTGTCGAATGGCCTGTTCTCCGCGGTCGGAATAGGTGAATAAATTCCTTCCCTTAGAACCGTACTTGAGAGTTTCCTGACTCATACGGCTCAACAGTCAATTCTTTTGATCTTCCATTTTTTTCTGGAGTTAACCACAAGAAAAGAGGTTAATTACATGAGTTTCAAACTTGAATTTGGATTAATAATGTAATCCTTTTTTACAGTTTTATCTTTTTTCCTACCTTCAGAAGAATAAAGTATCGGCATTAACACTCTCATTAGAATTTTCTGAAAGGTAACTATCTCGATTTCATATATCATATACTTTCATATATGATATATCAATTTCTATAGAATCTTTGAGAAAGACTTTTCTTCATAAGAAAGAAAAGACTTACTATCTTTGGGATCTGATACTACACCGCTGCTCAAAACCTTAGGGGATCAACTTTATTACATAAGTGGATTCCTAACTCTTCTATCATGATATAAGTAAGCAGTTCTTGTTGTATTGGCCAAAAACCTTGTTAATTGATCTTTACGGTGCTTCCTCTATCAATTAGATCTTTTATCCATAGAAAAAAGTATCTAGGCATATCTATTTCTTCATATTTCGACTTCTATGAAGTTTCTTTGCTACAGCTGATAAAAATCGTTGTTTTGGACGATATATATGTAGAAAGCCTATTTCTATTTATTTTCTTTTATAGTATTTATTAGTATTAGCGGATTTGCTCGTTCTTTTCTTTTTTCTTTCTATAGTGGAGATAGTCGCACGTAATGACAGATCACGGCCATATTGTTAAAAGCTTGAGGTAAGAACGGGTTTCGTTCGAGTGCCCTAAAATAGTATTCCAAAGCTTTCGTATGTTCTCCGTTACTTGTGTGGATAAGGCCTATGTTATAAAGTATATAACTTCGATCATAGGGATCAATTTCCAGTCGCATAGCCTCATAATAATTCTGTAAAGCTTCCGCATAATTTCCTTCAGATTGAGCCGACATCCGTTACGGTCGTTATTCGGTTCAAAGAATCTCCGTTCCAGAACCGTACGTGAGATTTTCATCTCATACGGCTCCTCCTTTATGTGTATAATGATAAACATACATAGAATTAAAAAAGATTACAATATTTTCATTATCAACTGAGCGGGACTAGTGTTTTTACATGAAATCTCTAGCCAACCTTCCTGTAAAAGATCTTTTCTTAACATCAAGTATGTTATTACTGGATAAATAGTAACTTCAACAATTTCTTTGTCCTCAACGCCGCTAAATTTTCCGGAATTAGTCACTTCAACAGTCTTCGATGGTTATATGGGTATCCAAAATAAGAACGAGATGGATGTTTATTGTCCCAACCATTCTTGTTAGTCCCGATCCCGATAAGAAAGGATTTTATTTTACAAAGTTTTCTCGTGTTGTTGATTCCTAAGGGTAGTGCTTCTTCCACCATGCCGCCTATTGGTACTAGTGGAGTAGGGTTGACCTAACCCCATAGGTATAGGTATAACCTTTCGCTTACTACTATAAACCTAAAATTGAAGCATATGAGGCTGCATTAATCGGGGATACACGACAGAAGGAATTAATTGTTTTATTTCACAACTTCACCTTCAACAAGCGTAGGTTTTTTTTTTCAAAATTTTTTTCTTTCTCTCCGAAGAATGTATCTTTCTCCTAAGACTGAGATCGGTAAAAAAAAAGATAATCAAATCGCACCATCTCTGTAATAAGTGAATGCCTCTTTTTCTCCCGAAGTTGTCGGAATTATTCGTAATAAGATATTGGCTACAATTGAAAAGGTCTTATCAATAAAATTTCCATTTATCCGAGATCTAGGCATAGGTAGCAATCCATTCTATAATTTCATTTTTTATCGCGTGAGAAAAGAATCCCCCAAACAAAGGAATTGTACAATATAGTACGAAATAACGTAAAAACGGGCTT